TAATTAACATCTCTTTTTTTAACTGACCCCTCCCTTCTTTAATTTAATCCGAGGGGGAGGTCAGGGTCAAATTCAGATTGCTGTTCAATTATTTCAGTTCCGTGTGTATGGTTTTAGATCTAAGACGACAAGAGCGGAATCACGCTCTGTAGGATTTGAACCTACGACATTGGGTTTTGGAGACCCACGTTCTACCGAACTGAACTAAGAGCGCTTTCTTATCACAACGAAAAAGGCTGGAAATAAGGAGATTCTCTTTTTTTACCCCAACAATTCTTGTATGTGTATACTATCATATATCATAAAATAGAAATTTATGTATGTCAAAATGAAATCGATCTAAAAAAAAAAAAAGATCTCGCGTTACTGCTGCTCTGAGCGGTAATTGGTAGGGATGACAGGATTTGAACCCGTGACATTTTGTACCCAAAACAAACGCGCTACCAAGCTGCGCTACATCCCTTTCAATTGGCCTACAATATCATTGTAAAGAATCCCTGTCTTGTTTTCCACATCCTTATTTTTTATTCCCTCTAGTGATATGCAAAATGGATCTTGCCTTTTCTTGTTTTTGGTCTCATATCATATACCATATAATAATAATAAATTATTATTTTTCTTGGGAATTCGCAGGTGTAAAGTGACCCATTTTCTGTTTTAAGAAAAAAAAAAAAAAAGAAAATCAAATCTTATATACCGAATCATTGCGCATTTCAATTTGAATTAGGGATTCCGCGCACAAATACAAGTGGGCCTTTAACTACATATACATCTCTTACCATAATATATTCCAATAGTCCAATAGGGAATACAAAAACAAAAAAGAAGGAGGATTTTCAATGCGAGATCTAAAAACATATCTTTCCGTGGCACCGGTACTAAGTACTCTATGGTTCGGGTCTTTAGCAGGGTTATTGATAGAAATCAACCGTTTATTCCCCGACGCATTGACATTTCCTTTTTTTTAATTCTAGTTATTGAACTGGAACGGGGTGAAGAAGATTAGAGCTAGAATCAAATATTTGTGACTAATCTCTCTTTCCCCTCTTTTCGTTTTTTTGTTTTACAATTAGAAAGAAGGAAAGCGAAAGAAAAAAGGTGGCTTCAACCTCAGCGAAACCCGGGTTCAGGCTCCGATTAAATTAATTATTAATTATCCAGTTAAAAGCAAATAGACAGGTAAAAGAAAACGGAAATCGAAATATGGCTAGGGTAAGAGTATCCTCCACTACAAGATCCTTAAATGAAATACTGGACTGCGATTTAGCAATATAGTTAGAAATTCTTGTATTACTTATTATTTTTTATTTTTATTTCCTATTTATTTACTATATTGATTGCAATAAAATCTTTATTTCATAAGTTTTTTTTGTCCCGTGCTTCTTATTCGTTGCGGGTCGGAAAATAGAAAAGTTGGGTGAATCAAAAACCCCAAGGAGGTTCATGGCCAAGGGTAAAGAGGTCCGAGTAAGGGTTATTTTGGAATGTACTAGTTGTGTTCGAAACGGTGTTAATAAGGAATCAAGGGGTATTTCCAGATATATTACTCAAAAGAATCGACACAATACACCCAGTCGATTGGAATTGAGAAAATTCTGTCCCTATTGTTACAAGCATATACTTCATGGGGAGATAAAAAAATAGATAGAGTCAAGCCGCGTGCTTTTGTGTCACCCTTCCAAGGGACATGAAAAACTAATCTAGATATATATCTAGATTATTTCATATATTTTAATAAAAACAAATAAATAAATCGAGACAAACCAAATCCTATAATTGATTCTATAAATCATTTTTTGATTTCATCGAAATGGGATTTTAGGGATAAGGAATAAACAAATTATGGATAAAACCAAGCGACTCTTTCTTAAATCCAAGCGATCTTTTCGTAGGCGTTTGCCCCCGATCCAATCGGGGGATCGAATTGATTATAGAAACATGACTTTAATTAGTCGATTTCTTAGTGAACAAGGAAAAATATTATCTAGACGGGTGAATAGATTGACCTTAAAAGAACAACGATTAATTACTATTGCTATAAAACAAGCTCGTATTTTATCTTCGTTACCTTTTCTTAATAATGAGAAACAATTTGAAAGAAGTGGGTTGACCGCTAGACCTCCCGGTCTTAGAACCAGAAAAAAATAGGCTTACTCTTCAATTAAATAAAAATTCCAATCCGAACTCAAACACAGATGGATGTTTTGTTCAAAAAATCTGTGAAGCAGCCGTGCCGTAAGAAAAAAAAAGAATTGGGAAAGAAGAATAAAATCAATCTTTTTTTTTTATTGAGCGTGTTCGCTCATTTTGACGACTTTATCATATTATTTCTACTCTACCTTCCTCTTACTGGAGTTCATTCTCCAGAGAACTCCGTTTAAAAATTATAATGGATTCCTTCCAATTTCCTTATTTTATAATCTCATTGGAAATCATATAAAGACAATTCCTATTTGATATAGCTATTTGTGCAAGTATCTTACGATTAAGAACCAACTGTGCCTTATACAGATTGTATATTAATCTACTATAACTATAGGATACCGGATTTCCGCGAATTACTGCATTTATTCGGGTGATCCACAAACGACGAAAATCCCTTTTTTTCCTATCTCTATCGCGATGAGCCGAAACCAAAGCTCTTATTTTCTGTTGAGTAATTGTTCGGCTAAGTCGTGAATGAGCCCCGCGAAAGCTTGATACAAATAAACGCATTTTTGTTCTACGTCTCCGAGCTATATATCCTCGTCTAATTCTGGTCATTGAATAAATGAAACTTTGATGAATAACTAATTGATTTCCTTTCTTTCAGTTATTCTTTTCCCCTTTCCTAGTCTATTAATAACAAAACGGACTCTTCCAATTTATAAAATAAAAATTCCAATGGCTTTTGCTACTCTAACCTTCCCGACCACGCTTTTACCTTTTGTCGAGGCATTGGAAAGAAAATAGTAAAAAAAAAAACGAAAGTAGTAAATAGATAAAGAAATTGTGGGTTCCGTCGTCTCTATGATTACTTCTTAAACGGTGAGGCCCTCTCTATACACCGGAGCCACTTCCTTCATTTAATCAATTCTATTGGTAACTTGTACAGTTACCACTCTTCGGCTCTACCCATGAAGTTTCTAGTAATAGGTCTTTCATAACGAGATAGACCTTATACAGTAACGGTTTTTAATTATGAAGATTGGTGGGGTAGCTGACCTTGTTAGTCCGTTCTTGCAAGAGTAGAAAGATAATCTTTCTGCTTTTTTATAGTATTTCCCCCGCTTAATGGATAACTATTTGTTACCAATGGGGAATTCTTTCTCACCTTAAATTAATTGCAAATTGAGGTGGTGGAATTTGCGCCAGTGGAAACCATAAATTTCATACACAATAGAAAGATATGATAGATCGATCTTTTTTTAGATAGTGAATGGAGTTCTTCTTCTTCTATTCTATCCGATTCACAGGTACTGATTATTGATACTTAAAAAAGGGTTTCTTTCTTTTGGTTTGTCTCAGCCCATGATTGAAACGAGTCGCACATACACCCTTGTACATGTTCCTCGGCGCTGAGGACATCCCCGCAGAGCGGGGGATTTGGTAACATTTCTGATTGGCTGTCTTGGGTTTCTAATAAGTTGTTTAATAGTTGGCATGCTGAATTATCCATTATGGGCTGGTTTAGATCGATCCTAACCGGATGATTATGAATTTCTTCTGTTTAATAGAATATTAAACGCTTAAGAAGTGACTGCTATGTTTTATCCAACCGCTACAAGATCAACAAGTCCATGAGCTTGGGCTTCTGTTGCTGACATAAAAGTATCCCTTTCCATGTCTTCGGATACAACCCATAAGGGCTTGCCCGATCTTTGTACATAAACCATTGTAAGGATTTCGCGCAGTCTCAGTAGTTCTTCCGTATCCAGGATAAATTCTCCCGTTTGTGCCCCATAAAAAGCGCCAATAGGTTGATGGATCATGACCCTGATGATATATTATAACATAATAAAAGGTTCCTCTATCCGCACGATTCGGCGAGGGGAAGAGATAAAGAAAAAGATAGAATTGAACAACCGTACGGGCACTTTTTCGCATTGCATACGGCTCGCCAATGGAATTTGCTTTTTACCCTTCATCAAACAAGGATAAAAAGGGGGTTCTATTATACCCAGATGGGTAAATGATCCAATTACCACCCTTCTTTTTTTTTGAGGAGTTCAAAAATACTATGATGGCTCCGTTGCTTTATATATTTATGTGATTCAGCAATCCCAAAGTTTCTTTTTTTTTTTTTATTTTGATTTGAAAAAAATAAAAAAAGAAATAAATCAAAAATAATCTTCTTTTTTTATTTTCGTACTCTTTCATACCATAAATCTTGTTAATTGTTAAGAACCTTCCGGCGTGAAAAAGGTGTGTGGCGCTGCAATAGGCCTCCGATAGGTAAGATAAACTCGGAATACCCCTTCTTTATCTCATACTACTGCTTCGATACATAATCAAATATTTTGAAAAAAAAAAAAAAAAAAAACACTAACAATTTTCATATCGAATTCGAAGTGCCATGCTATTATTACTTAATATTAAGAATTCATATGGCGAAGGCATAGTCTTCTTTTTTCTCTCAAATAAAAAACTCATTGGCGCCAAGCGTGAGGGAATGCTAGACGTTTGGTACTTGCTCCGGCGGCCAGGAGAAAAGACCCCATGGAGGCGGCCAATCCCATGCATATTGTCTGTACATCGGGTCGCACAAATTGCATAGTATCATAAATTGCTATCCCGGGTATTACCCATCCGCCAGGAGAGTTGATAAATAAATACAAATCCTTGGTCTCGTTCTCTATACTGAGATATACCATAATACCAATAAGTTGATTCGAGATATCGCTCTCAACCATTTGACCTAAAAAAAGTAATCTTTCTCGATAAAGTCGGTTGATTAGGATAAAACAGTATCCCTTCGGAGCCGTACAGGCATCTTTTGATGCATACGGTTCAACAAAAAAAACTTGCGAAAAACAAATCAATGTGTAGCTCCTAGCCCCTTTCCTTTCTTTTTTCCTCGCTTCTATCGAGGGGCTTTTCTTCCGGTTTTCAAGAACGCTGAGTTTAGCCGGTTTCCTAGACCTATAATATTCTAATATAAAAAAGAAATTCACTAAACTTATCGACTTATCGAACTAACTTTTCATTGATGTATTTTTTCATCGAGATCCGATCCAAAAATCACGATGCCATTTTCTTGTTCCTGAATTGAATGGGCTTCTTCCATTTTTTTAGGTTTAGGCTCTACTCCGAGTAAGGATTCGCCCGATTTTGATTTGCACATATCGGACAAATGACCCCAATACCACGTCTCTTTTTTGCTATGACTTACCCCCTTTTTAATTCATTTCTTTCATGTCTTCCGCCAAATATTTTACATATTCATCATATTTAGTATTCCGTTGATTAACGTTTGAGATCGCTTTTCGAATAAAGGAATCGTTTATGATATAAGTAATAATCATAGATATATTACCAATTGGGTTTTTCTAAACGGAGCCTGGATACCTCATTTTATTGGTCCAGCCAAGACGACCATAAAATTGATTTATTGCTAATATTAATCTGGATGCTTCCTCACGAAATAGATCTAATTGCACTTCATTGCATTTCACGCTACAAATTTTTGATAATTCAATCAATTTTTTGGGCGAAACAGAGGATATCTCGATCGGGGGAGAGAACGGGGAAATCCCATATGACCCAATAGATCTGACAAGTCGCACTATATGTCAACCCAAGATGGATGCTTGTCCCCGGGACTTCGATAAGGTACTTTTGGAACACCAATAGGCATAAAATGAAAGAAAAAAGAATTAAGTACTCTAGTTCACTTTGATGTGGAAGCGTAATAATGGGCTTCTTGTCTTAATACTAGTGGCCGTTATCTTAGTTTATACATAGATTGACGAAGTTCATAAAATAAAGGAAAATTCTTACGAATAAGTCTTTTGAATGATGACCAAATATGGATACATTCGCTCATAGAAAAGGGAATCAACCCCCATTGCGTATTGGTACTTATCGAGTATAGAATAGATCTGCTTCTCTTTTTTCCTACGAACCGAACTCTTCCATTATTACTAAAAGAATAGAACAAATATTCATATTAATCCCTTTTTCGAGATAATCCCCTGAAAAAAGGGGTACATAGCATAGTTTTTTTCAATGCAATAAAGTTACATAGTGTCTATTTTTTATTAATAAAGGGGTAGTCCCATGGGTTTGCCTTGGTATCGTGTTCATACCGTCGTATTGAATGATCCCGGTCGTTTGATCGCTGTCCATATAATGCATACAGCCCTGGTTGCGGGTTGGGCCGGTTCAATGGCTCTATATGAATTAGCTGTTTTTGATCCCTCCGATCCAGTTCTTGATCCAATGTGGAGACAAGGCATGTTCGTTATACCCTTCATGACTCGTTTAGGAATAACCGATTCATGGGGTGGTTGGAGTATTACAGGGGGGACAGTAACGAATCCGGGTATTTGGAGTTACGAAGGTGTAGCGGGGGCACATATTGTGTTTTCCGGATTGTGCTTCTTGGCAGCTATCTGGCATTGGGTGTATTGGGATCTAGCAATATTTGTTGATGACCGTACAGGAAAACGTTCTTTGGATTTGCCTAAAATCTTTGGAATTCATTTATTTCTCTCAGGAGTGGCTTGCTTTGGTTTTGGGACATTTCATGTAACAGGATTGTATGGTCCTGGAATATGGGTGTCTGATCCGTATGGACTAACTGGAAAGGTACAATCTGTAAATCCAGCATGGGGTGTGGAAGGTTTTGATCCTTTTGTTCCAGGAGGAATAGCCTCTCATCATATTGCGGCAGGGACATTGGGCATATTAGCAGGCTTATTCCATCTCAGTGTCCGCCCGCCACAACRCTTATACAAAGGATTACGTATGGGCAATATTGAAACCGTTCTTTCCAGCAGCATCGCTGCTGTCTTTTTTGCAGCGTTTGTTGTTGCTGGAACTATGTGGTATGGGTCAGCAACTACCCCCATCGAATTATTTGGTCCCACCCGTTATCAATGGGATCAGGGATACTTTCAGCAAGAAATATATCGAAGAGTCAGTGCTGGACTAGCCGAAAATCAAAGTTTATCAGAAGCTTGGTCTAAAATTCCTGAAAAATTAGCTTTTTATGATTACATCGGAAATAATCCTGCGAAAGGGGGATTATTCAGAGCGGGTTCAATGGATAACGGGGATGGAATAGCTGTCGGGTGGTTAGGACACCCTATATTTAGAGATAAAGAAGGGCGTGAACTTTTTGTACGTCGTATGCCTACTTTTTTTGAAACTTTTCCAGTTGTTTTGGTAGACGGAGATGGAATTGTTAGAGCCGACGTTCCTTTTCGAAGGGCAGAATCGAAGTATAGTGTCGAACAAGTAGGTGTAACCGTTGAGTTCTATGGTGGCGAGCTGAATGGCGTGAGTTATAGTGATCCTGCTACTGTGAAAAAATATGCTAGACGTGCTCAATTGGGTGAAATTTTTGAATTAGATCGTGCTACTTTGAAATCCGATGGTGTTTTTCGTAGCAGCCCAAGGGGCTGGTTTACGTTTGGACACGCTTCATTTGCTCTGCTTTTCTTCTTCGGACACATTTGGCATGGTGCTAGAACCTTGTTCCGAGATGTTTTTGCTGGTATTGACCCGGATTTGGACGCTCAAGTGGAATTTGGAGTATTCCAAAAACTTGGAGATCCAACTACAAGAAGACAAGTAGTCTGATGCAGCATTGCTCTACTATTTTAGTTTCTCGCTTCTGCTTCTATTTTCGATTTGTGCTTTTTATTTAAAATAAGGTATAAGGTACTGGAGAAATATGGATTGAAATCGCCGCCCTTTTTGATTCTTTTTTTCTTTAATCCGGGGGATGATCCCAAATAAACAGGTATGGAAGCTATAATTGGAAACCACGATCGAATTTATGGAAGCATTGGTTTATACATTCCTCTTAGTCTCGACTCTAGGGATCATTTTTTTCGCTATCTTTTTTCGAGAACCGCCTAAAGTTCCAACTAAAAAAACAAAATGATTTTTTTTTTATCTCAATTGAAGTAATGGGCCTCCCAATATTGGGAGGCCCATTACTTCTACTTCAACTAGTCCCCGTGTTCCTCGAATGGATCTCTTAGTTGTTGAGAGGGTTGCCCAAAAGCAGTATATAAGGCGTACCCAGTAAAACTTACAAGTAACCCAGATATAGAGATGGCGACTAGGGTTGCTGTTTCCATTATTATAGAATTTCAAGACCACACTGGATCCATGATAAGATCGTTTATTTACAACGGAATGGTATACAAAGTCAACAGATCTCAATCAATACAAAATAGGATTTATGGCTACACAAACAGTTGAGGGTAGTTCTAGAGCTCGTCCAAAAAGAACTTCTGCAGGGGGGTTGTTGAAACCCTTGAATTCGGAATATGGTAAAGTAGCTCCTGGATGGGGAACTACTCCTTTGATGGGAGTCGCAATGGCTTTATTTGCGGTATTCCTATCTATTATTTTGGAGATTTATAATTCGTCCGTTTTACTGGACGGAATTTCACTGAATTAGAATGAAATTTACAAGAATCACAAAATACTACCTTTTAAATAAGCATTTAGGTATCGGATTTTGATTTTAGTTGATTGGTAGTTCGACCGCGAATTTTTTATTTCTGTATTTCCGGAATATGAGTGTGCGACTTGTTCGAATTGATCCTATTGATAGTACAGAGCATAGATCTGTCGTCTTGATCGAGATGGCTTTACTCCGTCGGATATTCATTCGAGTATCTGGAGCACGGAATATATGAAATAGATCACGAAGTATTCGAACTATGATTCATACTTAATATTCAGACCCCTTGGCCGGATTCAAAAAATTTTTCCAAAGACAAAATTTTCAATTGCAAGATTTTTCTTCTTTCAAATTCCCCATTTCTGCTTTTATTTTACTCAAAGCACAAACTTGAATAAATGATGATCCAAGGATTCTTACTCATGGAATCTTTGGACTTAGTTTGAAGATTTTATTGAATCATCGTGGTTCTAGTATGAATCTGAGGTTTCAATTGATTCATAGGGTCTTAACAAGAAAATTCCTATCAATAATAAAGAAAACAAAAGTCAAGCTGCATTACATACAACTCAAAATAACAAATCAAAGAAAATGAAATAGGTAAATAGAAGATTCAAGAGGCCTGTAACGATCAACATAAAGATAAGCGCGTCGACTTGATTTTTTGGCATTCTAATTATAACCACAAAGAAAAGCTTTCTTATTTTTATTCTTTCGTATTTTTAGATAAGATTGAATCAAAAAATTAAGAAGTTTCCAATTTTCTATTCCATACCAGTATTGGGGTGGTTTTGTTTGAGCCGTACGAGATGAAATTCTCATATACGGTTCTCAGAGGGGAGTTCTCTTGGTTTACCTATCTCCATAAAGTCTACGATTGGTTCGAAGAACGTCTCGAGATTCAGGCGATTGCAGATGATATAACTAGTAAATACGTTCCTCCTCATGTCAACATATTTTATTGTCTGGGAGGAATTACGCTCACTTGTTTTTTAGTACAAGTAGCTACAGGGTTTGCTATGACTTTTTACTACCGCCCGACCGTTACTGAGGCTTTTGCCTCTGTTCAATACATAATGACGGAAGTTAACTTCGGGTGGTTAATTCGATCGGTTCATCGATGGTCGGCAAGTATGATGGTCCTAATGACAATCCTGCACGTATTTCGCGTGTATCTCACCGGGGGTTTTAAAAAACCTCGCGAATTGACTTGGGTTACAGGTGTGGTTCTGGCTGTATTGACCGCATCTTTTGGTGTAACAGGTTATTCTTTACCTTGGGACCAAATTGGATATTGGGCAGTAAAAATTGTAACAGGCGTGCCCGAAGCAATTCCGGTAATAGGATCGCCTTTGGTAGAGTTATTACGCGGAAGTG